GTTGTATTTTATGTAAAAAAGAGAGGAGATATTGCGAAAATTGTAACAGAAAGAATGTCATTAGGGGGTATAAGATAGAGTAAAAGTAAGTTAGGTTTAGAGTGAAAATATTTATTATATAAGTGAATTTGGTAAAATATATTTGTTTGTATAATAATACATAGGGAGAATATTATTTCTTTATTTGTATATAGGAAAGAAAGGGAGAGAGAGGTTATGTTAATATACAATTATAATTTATGATATTATAGATAAAGACAAATAGATACAATTATTGTAATATAGATTATGTTTACATATATATATACATATATATACATATATATATATATTTACTTATATATACATATATACGTATATAAATATAATTATATATACATTTATTTGTACACTAATATGTATATAGCAAATAATATCTCTTATTTGCATATAGAAGAAAAAGAGAAAGATCATATTATTATATAATTATAGATCGTAATATTATAGATATAGATAAATAGATACAATTATTGTAGTATAGATTATATTTTATGTTATATATAATTAAGCAAAAAAAAATGTATCTAAAAATTTATTTTGTATTTTAAGCCTCTTATTTTTTTGAAAAAAAAAAAAAAAATAAGAGGCTTAAATAACAAATAAGAAAATGAAATGTTAAGTCAAAATAATTATATAAAATATGACATTTTATTTTAGATGATAGTATGATTTTCGTCGCAAAATATCTAGAGAGAATTATAAAAGATAAGGAAATTAGTATATATAATGAAAAATAAGAACAATCTTTTTTCTGTGTAGATGTAAAAAATTCAAGCAAATTTAGTGCCAGCAGCTGCGGTTATGCTAAATGGGTAAATTATAAGGATGAAATAAAAAATTGGAAGAAGGATAGATTATTTGAGTTCAGAAAAATCGCAGGGTTTGGGTGAAATGAGAACTAGGGAAGAAATGAGTGATTATAAATGTTTATATTGATTTGAAAAGGTTCGTGAAAATCAGGATTAGATACCCTGTTATGGAGAAGTAAGAGAGATATAATATTGGGGTAATAAGATAAATTGAGTGAAACCTAAGAAATTTGACGGTATTTTTCCTGGTAGAGGAGCTTGATCTATAAACGACAGTCCGCGAAATTCTTTCTTCTCGAAAATAATTCATATATCTCCGTTTAAGATTCTTTGAATAAAGGTTTCTTAGGAAAAATAAAATTTAGAAATTCAGGTCAAGGTGTGGTTTGTTGGGAAGTTTGAATTGGGCTACAAGAAATTAAAAATAAGTGTTAAGTTGGTTTTTGATATTAAAAGTGAACTTATATGAATGGATTTACTAGTAATGGAGAAAAATTGAATTGGGAATTTTAATGTGTACATATTGCCCGTCACTCTTATTAGAGTAAGAAAAGTCGTAACATAGTAGGGATATTGGAAAATGTTTCTAGAAATGGAGTATAACTTAATAAAGTATTTCATTTACACTGAAAGAATAGTGAAAATTCACTTGTTCCGATTTAAGAGATGAGAGAGGAAGAAAACTAATCAAAGTAATGTTAAATGAGTAAAGAATGGAAAAGTAAAAATTAATTTTTGAGTACTGAAAAGGAAAGTGTAGAAGAGGGAGAAGAATTATACCTTTGGTATCAGGGTTTTTAAATAAAAGAAAATGGAATATTAATTTTCGAAATGGGAAGATTTTAAATTGGTGTTGAATTGGTGTGGTAAAATCAATGGGGAAAAAAATTTAAGAGGTGAAAAGTTTATCGTTTCCCATGATATCTAATTATCTGCGAGAATATTTATTATATGAGATTTTCTGGAGGGTGAAGCTTAGGAAATAATTTCAGGATTAGCTTGGGGGAGTTAATTAGAGGTTAGAAAATGCTTAATTTGTATTTTGCTTTGAGGCGGCAATATATAATAGTGTGTAATAACTGTTTGGAAGATAAGAATTTAAGTTGAAATTAAAGAAAGTAGATCATAAATAATTTTTTAGAAAGATAATGAAAAAATTAGTATAAAAAGAAATGTGTGAAAAAAAGAAAAATAATAGGTTGGAAAATGAGGAAGAAAAAAAATTGAGTTAATGAATTCGGCAAAATTCAAGTCTGCCTGTTTATCAAAAACATGTCGTATAGAAAGAAATGAAAAATTATAGGTTGGGCCTGCCCACTGAGTTTTTGAAGGGTTGCAGTATTTTGACTGTACTAAGGTAGCATAATAATTAGTTTTTTAATTGGAAACTGGAATGAAAGGTTTGACTGATGGGCTTGTTCTTTATGGGTTGAATAAGATTAGAATTTAGCAGCTTAGTAAGAATGCTAAGCTGGATTAGTGGGACGATAAGACCCTTTAGAGTTTAAATAAATATTTTTTCTGGGGCGGAAGTGAAATTTATAACTTTTATTGGAGAAAGAAGATTAGAACCATAATTTATGAATTTTGATTAAATTACCTAAGGGATAACAGCGTTATATTTTTGGAGAGATCAAATTGATAAGAAAGGAATTGCGACCTCGATGTTGAATTAAAATGGTATTAAGGTGCAAGAATTTTAAATACAAGTCTGTTCGACTTTTGAAATTTTACATGATTTGAGTTCAGACCGGTGTGAGCCAGGTTGGTTTCTATCTGCTAAGTGAAAAGTGAATGAGTTAGTACGAAAGGGCCCCTCAGGATTTTGCTAGCTTGGCAGAAAAGTGCATTAGATTTAGAATCTTTATATATAATTGTTATTATAGGTAGTAGTGATTATAATAACTCCTTTGTTTTATCTAATTCTTGTAGTGGGGGTTTTAGTTGGTGTAGCTTTTGTGACTTTATTAGAGCGTAAGATTTTAGGTTATATTCAAATTCGTAAGGGACCTAATAAGGTGGGAATAAGTGGGATTTTTCAACCTTTTTCAGATGCTGTAAAGTTGTTTGTGAAGGAGCCATTTGGCTCTCCTGTAGTGAGGAATATAATACCTTATTTGTTTAGTCCAGTTTTTTCTTTGTTTTTGGCTCTAATAATATGGTGGATTGAACCTTTAGATGTACATTTATTAGACTTTGATTTTGGGATGTTATTTTTTTTATGTTGTACTAGAATGGGAGTGTATGGGGTGTTGTTGGCTGGTTGATCTTCAAATTCTAAATATGCATTGTTAGGGGGGTTGCGTGCAGTGGCACAGACTATTTCTTATGAAGTTAGATTAGTTTTGATTCTTTTATCTCCTATCTATTTGATAGGATCTTTTAGATTTGAAAAAATGACTTTGGGTCAGGAGATGGTTTGAATAATTTTAGTATTTTTTCCTTTAGGTTTAGTATGATTTGCTTCTTCTTTAGCAGAAACTAATCGAACTCCTTTTGATTTTGCTGAGGGAGAATCAGAGTTAGTTTCTGGTTTTAATATTGAGTACGGGGCTGGAGGTTTTGCGATAATTTTTATGGCCGAGTATGCAATAATTATTTTTATATGTTTGGTATTTAGTTTAGTATTTATGGGAGGTAGGACAATTTTTGTTTTTTTTAGGATTGTATTTTTTGTGGGAGTTTTTGTATGAATGCGTGGTACTTTACCTCGATTTCGTTATGATAAGCTGATAGATTTATGTTGGAAAAGTTTTTTACCTCTTTCTTTAAATTATTTATTTTATGTGTGTGGATTAGGGTATTTTTTTTTGGTGTTTTTAAATTTATATTCATGATTTAGGAAATGAGGAGAAAACTAAAATTTTTATCTCATGTTTTCAAAACATGTGCTTTGGGCTTAAGCTAAGTTTTCAGAGTAAATTATTTCATGTTTTTGAAGCAAGTGGTTGGATAATAAAGTAGGAAAAGTATATAAAGGTGAGAATTTGGCCAGTAATTAGGTAGGGATCTTCTACGGGTCGTGCACCAATTCATGTGAGTAGAATAGTAATTGATAGAAAAGATCAGAAGAGGATTTGGTTTAAAGGATAAAATTGATTTCTTTGAAGTTTATTTTGGAAGGTAAAAGGTAAAATTATTAAAATTAAGATTCTAAGTACTAGGGCTACCACTCCCCCTAGTTTGTTAGGAATTGAACGGAGGATAGCATAGGCAAAAAGAAAATATCATTCAGGTTGAATATGAATTGGAGTAACTAGGGGATTAGAAGGGATGAAATTGTCGGGGTCTCCTAGATTGTAGGGGAATAAAAGGCAGGTAAAGACTAGAAGGGATAAGGTAATAATTATTCCGGTGAGGTCCTTGTAAGAGAAAAATGGGTGGAAGGGTACTTTATCGAAATTGCTATTAAGTCCCATGGGGTTATTAGAGCCTGTTTCATGAAGGAAGATAAAATGTACTATAACAGCGGCTGTGATAATAAATGGGAGAAGAAAATGAAAGGCAAAAAATCGGTTAAGGGTTGCGTTGTTAATGGCAAATCCTCCTCAGATTCATTCTACTAATATTTTGCCTACGTATGGAATGGCTGAAAGTAAATTGGTGATAACAGTAGCACCTCAGAAAGATATTTGTCCTCATGGTAATACATAGCCTACAAACGCGGTTGCTATTACGAGGAATAAAATGATTACTCCTACGTTTCAGGTTTCTATAAGGAGAAAAGAGTTATAATAAATTCCTCGTCCAATATGAAGATAAATACAAACAAAAAATAAAGATGCTCCGTTGGCATGAAAAACTCGAATTAGTCAACCAAAATTTACGTCTCGGCAGATGTGCGAAACTCTAGAAAATGCAATTTCGATGTTAGGTGCGTAATGCATGGTTAGGAATAATCCGGTCAAGATTTGAATAATAAGACATATACCTAGGAGGGAGCCAAAATTTCATCAGGCTGAGATTCTAGAAGGAGAGGGAAGATCAATAAGGGAATCATTAATTATTGAGATTAGAGGGTGTTTTTTTCGTAGAGGCGTTGACATTAGTTTTTGTATTGAAGGGGGCCAAGATTTCTTTTGGCAATATTAGCAGCTGCAATAAGAGTTAGAAGAAGGTAGGATATAACTATAATAATTAGGAAGGAAAGATTATTTCTGTAGAGTTTAGAGGAAGATTGTTCAGATGAAGAGGGAATTGAATTGTTTTCTGGGTTCAGAAGATCTAGAGGAATAAGAGCTTGATCTCAAAGTAAGGGAAGAAAAAGAAAGAGAATAAGAGTACAGAATAATAAAAATTTTTTTCTTTTGAATATGAGATTAGGGGAGAGGCTTGCAATGTAGAGGAATAAAATCAATATTCCTCCTAAATAAATTAAAAGAAGAATGTAAGAGTACCAGAAGGTTGAGAATATTATTCCTAAGCTTAAAGCTATTAATGCTGTCTGAATCAGAAGAATAAAGATTATGGGAAAAGGGTGATTAGAAAGAATAAATAGAACTCTTAATATGATTATAATGAGGGTAGTTAGGAAAGTGAAGAGAGATATATCAGAAATTAGTTTAAGAGTTAAGATTTTAATTTTGGAGATTAAAGATGCTAAGAAGTATTTCTGACACTCATTGAAGATGTGGTTTCTTTTCTGGTTTACAAGACCAATATTTTAAATAAATTAAAAGAGTGAATTTTGTTTTTCTTTGTTAGAGCTATTATTTTTTTTGGTGGTCTTTTGGTGGTGTGTTATAAATATAATTATTTATTGATACTTTTGCTTGGTTTGGAATATATTTCATTAGGGTTATTTATTTATGTATTTTTTTATTTTTCCTTTTTTGATTTAGAAATTTATTTTTCTGTTATTTTTTTAACTTTTGTAGTGTGTGAGGGGGCTTTAGGTTTATCTATTCTTGTTTCTTTAGTGCGAATGTACGGGAATGATTTTTTACAGTCAATTAGAATTTTGCAATGTTAAAATATTTGTTTGGGGTGTTATTTTTGATTATAGTGTTGGGTGAAAGGATGGGGGTGGTGCAAAATTTTATTTTTTTCTTTTCTGGGATTTTTTTAATAGAGACTTTAAATTATTATCATAGATGTGTAGGATTTTATTATGCGATGGATTCTTTGTCTTTTTGTATGTTGATATTAAGATTTTGAATTTTGGGTTTGATATTTATGTCGAGAGAGGGGATTTATAAATCAGATTTTCATTGTGCGGTTTTTAATATAGTTTTATTGTTTATATTATTTTTTTTGTTGGTTGCTTTCTTTAGAATAAATTTGTTGATTTTTTATATCTTTTTTGAGGCTTCTTTGGTTCCTACTGTATTGTTGGTATTTGGGTGAGGATATCAGCCTGAGCGTGTTCAAGCTGGTATTTATTTATTGTTCTATACTTTTTTTGTGTCTTTACCTATATTGGTGGGTGTGATTTACATAATATATGGTTTTGGGTCTTTGGATTTTTATTTTTTTTCTTCTTTGAGGGTTTGGGAAATTTCTAGTTTTCTTTGGTATATGTGCATGATTTTGGCTTTTCTGGTAAAGATGCCTATATATATATTTCATTTGTGGCTTCCTAAGGCTCATGTGGAGGCTCCTATTTCTGGTTCAATAATTTTAGCGGGAATTCTTTTGAAGTTAGGAGGATATGGCTTGATACGATTATTGATAATTTTTTCTCGTTTAAATTTAGGATTTTCTTGATTTTGAATAGGTTTAGGTGTATTTGGTGGTTCTTTGGTTAGATTTGTATGTCTTCGTCAAATTGATTTAAAGTCTTTAATTGCGTATTCTTCTGTAGTTCATATAGGATTAGTATTAGGGGGATTAATAAGAATGACAAAGATTGGGTTGTGTGGAGGTTTAATTGTGATGGTAGGTCATGGATTATGTTCTTCAGGTTTATTTTGTTTGGCTAATATTTCTTATGAGCGTTATGGGAGACGGAGAATAATGATTAGAAAAAGAATGATGGGGTTGATACCTAGAATGTCTCTTTGGTGGTTTATATTAGGGGTTGGAAATATAGGGGCTCCACCCTCTTTAAATCTTTTAGGGGAGATTAATCTAATAATTAGATTAATAAGATGAGAAAATATAATATTTTTAAGTTTGGTTTTAGTTTCTTTTTTTGGAGCTTGTTATACGTTATACTTATATTCGGTGACTCAACATGGGAAGGGAATATTTTCTTTTCTTTTTTCTGGGATCAGTGTTCGAGAATATTTGTTGGTTTTTTTACATTGATTTCCGTTAAATTTTTTGGTGGTTAAAAGAGAGGTATTTATTTGGTACTTAAATAGTTTAAGAATAAAATTTTGATTTGTGGTGTCAAGGATAATAAAGATTTTTAAGTTTTGAAATTAAATGTTTGTGTATTTAGATTTTTTGTTTTATTATTTTTGAGATTAACAATAATGGTTACTGGTTTGTTATTTTTAGTGGAAGTAAGGGTGGTAATAGTAGAATGGGAGTTTTTTTTAGGAGAGATGTTTTTTATTATTTTATTGGATTGGATGTCTTTATTGTTTCTTGGATTTGTAAGATTTATTTCTTCAATAGTTCTTTTATATTCTAATTGATATATGGGTTCTGATGAGAATTTAATTCGTTTTGTAATTATTGTATTGTTGTTTGTATTTTCTATGGGTATAATAATTTTGAGACCGAATTTGGTGAGAATTTTGTTAGGTTGGGATGGGTTAGGATTAGTTTCTTATTGTTTAGTGATTTATTATCAAAATTTTCGATCTAATAGAGCTGGGATGTTGACGGCTTTAAGAAATCGAGTGGGTGATGTGGCTTTATTGCTTGGTATTGCTCTAATGTTTAATATGGGGGGCTGAAATTTTATATATTATTTTGAGTTATATTGTTCTGATGGAGTGTTTTGGATTATTATATTTTTAGTAATATTAGCTGGGATAACAAAGAGAGCACAAATTCCTTTTTCTGCATGATTGCCAGCGGCGATAGCCGCTCCTACTCCAGTTTCTGCATTAGTTCATTCATCTACTTTAGTAACTGCGGGGGTTTACCTATTAATTCGTTTTAGACCTCTATTAGAGGGGGTAATATGGAGGGATTGTTTGTTGTTTTTTTCTTCTTTAACCATATTTATATCAGGTTTAGGGGCTAATTTTGAGTGTGATTTAAAGAAGATTATTGCTCTTTCTACCTTAAGTCAATTAGGTTTGATGATGGTTTGTTTATCTTTAGGGTTAAGAATAATTTCTTTTTTTCATCTATTAACTCATGCGTTGTTTAAATCCCTTTTGTTTTTGTGTGCAGGGGTGGTAATTCATAATTTGGTAGATTGTCAAGATATTCGTATAATGGGAGGTTTGAGAAAGCTGATTCCTTTTACTATAGTTTGTTTTAATGTATCGAATTTAGCTTTGTGCGGGATGCCATTTTTGGCGGGATTTTATTCAAAGGATTTAATTTTGGAGCTTTTGGGAGGAGGAGTTCTTAGAGTTTTTAGTTTTGTGCTTCTGATATTTTCTACAGGATTAACTGTTAGATATACTTTGCGCTTATTATTTATTAGAGTAAGAATTTACGGGGAGCAGGCAAAGGTGAGAAGAATAAACGAGAGGAGTTTATACTTAAATGTTTCTATAGCAAGTTTGGTTTTTATGTCTATTTTTGGCGGAAGAATGTTAATGTGGATGATTTTTCCTTCACCTCATATGATTTGTTTATCTTTTTTTTTGAAAATATCTGCTTTATTTTGTATTATATTTGGTATATGATTAAGAATTACGTTAAAATTTTTTGATCTTTCTCTTTATGTAGTTTGAGTAAGTGGGGTGGTTAGATATTTTGGGAGAATATGATTTATGCCTCTTATTTCAAGAGGAAGTGGGAAGGGGTTGATATTTTATGGGGATAAGTTTATAAAGGTTGGGGAGATAGGGTGACTTGAAGAATTGGAGGGTAAATTTGTATTTTCATATTTTATAATTAAGTTTACTTTATTTATTCAGTGAATTCAAAATAATTTAATCAGAGTGTTTACTTTTTCTTTTTTTTTCTGATCTTTGATTATTTTTTTAAGATGTTTGTAAAGTTTATTGTGAATGTAGTATTGAAGATACTGAGGAGAAGTATGAGTTCTGCGAACAACTTTTAAAGAGTGAATCTTGGTTTTACAGTGAAAATGTAAGGTGTTTTTTACACCATAAAAGTAAGAAAAAATACGGATTTTAACCGCATAAAAAGTAAGTTAGCGGCTTCTTTTTTCTACTGATTTTTCTTTTAGAAGGAAGAGAAATTCAATTTATCTGTAACAAAGATATGCTTTCATTAAGCTACTTCTAATAAAGATTAAGAAATCAAGGTTCAGGTCGAAACTGAATGTAAGTTTTACTTTTTATTAAGGTTTAAGATTAGCTTAGAGGAAGCACTTTTTGATTGCAATTCAAATGTTATAGTTAACTATAATCCTATTTAGGTCAGTTAAGTGCTCCTTGGTTTCACTCATGATAGAGTCCTATAATAAGAATAAGGATAAAAAATGAGAAAATTATTCATCATGAGAGAGAATTAAAAAGGTTTTTTATGATGATAATTGGTAGAATTAAGGTAATTTCTACATCGAAGATTAGAAAGATTAGAGCAATTAGGAAAAATTGAAGGGAGAAGGGAATTCGGGCTGATTTTTTGGGGTCAAAGCCACATTCAAAAGGAGATCTTTTTTCTCGGTCTATAATTATTTTCTTAGAAATTAAGAAGGAGACAATAAGGATTACTGAGGAAATAAAAAAGAGAATAATAATAGAGGGAAATATTATAGAGATTATTCTTTCTGATTTATGCAGACCTAAAGATTGGAAATCTTAAATACTTAATATACTAAAAGAATTACCCTCCTCATCAATAGATTGAAATAAATAGGAAGAGTCATACCACATCTACGAAATGCCAATATCAGGCAGCTGCTTCAAATCCAAAATGATGATTACTGGAAAAGTGATGAAGAATAAGTCGGATGAGTGTTATAAGGAGGAAGGAAGTTCCAATTAGAACATGAAGGCCATGGAATCCTGTGGCAACAAAGAATGTGGAACCAAAAACAGAGTCTGCAATTGAGAATGGTGATTCGTAGTATTCTATCGCTTGAAGGAATGTAAAATAAATTCCTAATATAATAGTAAGGGCAAGGGCCTTGGAGGCTTGTGAATGGTTTTTTTCAATTAATCTATGATGGGCTCATGTAACTGTAACTCCTGAAGCCAGGAGAATTGCAGTATTTAGGAGTGGAATCTGGAAGGGATTGAATGGTTTAATATTGGAAGGGGGTCATGAGAATCCAATTTCTATTGTTGGGGAAAGTCTTCTGTGAAAGAAAGCTCAAAAAAATGAAACAAAAAATAGAATTTCTGATAAGATAAATAGAATTATCCCTAAACGAAGACCTTTAGTAACATAAAGGGTATGAATACCTTGAAAGGTTCCTTCTCGAGAAATATCACGTCATCATTGATATATAGTAAGAAGAATAATTGAAATACCAAAAAAGAATAGGACTATATTAGAGGTTTGAAATCATATTACTATTCCGGATGTGAGTGATATTGCTCCAATTGCTCCGGTTAGAGGTCAGGGTCTAATATCTACTAGGTGAAAAGTATGAAATCCTTGTTTTGACATTAGATTACTTCTCTAGAGTATAGTGTAGAAAGAATAGCAAATACATAGGATTGAATTAGGGCAACTGCTGATTCAAGTACTAGGAGAAGAATTTGTACGAGGATTAATATTCTTAGAACAGGGGTAGAATTAAGGGGGCCTTGGTTTCCTAAGAGGGTGAGGAGAAGATGCCCGGCAATTATATTAGCAGCAAGTCGAACTGCTAAAGTTCCTGGGCGGATTATATTTCTCACAGTTTCAATACATACTATAAATGGTATAAGGGCTGGAGGTGTTCCCTGGGGTACCAGGTGGGCAAATATATGTTGGGAATGGTTTATTCATCCAAAAAGTATAAAAGAAAATCATAGTGGTAGAGCTAGGGAAAGAGTAATTGATATGTGACTGGTTCTAGTAAAGATGTAGGGGATTAGGCCTAGGGAATTATTAAATATAATGAAAAAGAGGAGTCTAAGAAAAATAATTGTAGAGCCTTGAAGTCTCTGAGGTCCTATGAGGGTTTTAAATTCTTTATGAAGTGTAAGTAAGATATTAAATCAAAGTTTTTGCATACGATTAGGAAAAAATCAAAATCTGTAGGGAATAAGGAGGAGAAATAAAAAGGTGCTTAATCAATTTAGTTTTAGGAAGTTAGTAGAGGGGTCGAAAACCGAGAATAAGTTTGTTATCATGATCAGTTTGTTTCTCTAGTTTTTAAATTTATTTTTTTTTGTTTTTTAGGACTAAAATTTAAAAAAAAAAATAAATTTAGGTAAGAAATTAAGAGAGAAGAGAGGGAGATGAGGGCAATGATTCTTCATATTATAGGTGCTATTTGTGGGATAGAAAAATATTTTTTAAAAATAATTTTAGAATGACAAACTAATGTTATGTTTTAACTAATTTTTCATTAGAAGTAATAGATACTATGTTTTGGTTTAAGAGACCATTACTTAAAATTTCAGTCATCTAATGAAATTTGATGTTTAATTCACGATGAGAATTTTTTTGTTGAGGTTCTTTCAATTACAATAGGTATAAATCTGTGGTTGGCCCCGCAGATTTCTGAGCATTGTCCATATAAAAGGCCTGGACGGGTGATAAAGAGGGGAACTTGGTTTAAGCGTCCTGGGACAGCATCTGCTTTTACTCCTAGGGAGGGTACTGTTCAGGAGTGAATTACATCTGCTGCTGAGATAATTATTCGGGTTTGTGTAAGTAGGGGGATTACTGTGTTATTGTCAACATCTAGGAGTCGGAAGTTATGGTTTTCAAGTTCTTCTTGTGAGGTTATATATGAATCGAATTCGAGGTTAAAGAAGTCAGAGTATTCATATGATCAGTATCATTGATGTCCAATGGTTTTTAGGGAAATGGATGGGTTTGATGTGTCGTCAAGAAGATAGAGAAGTTGAAGGGAGGGGAGGGCAATGAATACTAAAATAATAGCTGGTAGAATTGTTCAAATAATTTCAATGGTTTGTCCTTCAAGGAGGAATCGATTGGTGGTTTGGGGACCAAATAGAGATAAAAGTATATATCTTACTAGAGTTGTAATTATAATAAGAATTGTCATGATGTGATCATGAAAGAAAATAATTTGTTCTATAAGGGGAGAAGCCCCATCTTGGAAATTAATTTGGGCTCAGGTTGCCATTTCTGAAAGTAGGGTTTACATATATGGATTTTAGGACCATTGCACTAATCTGCCATATCAGAAGTTGTTTAATAATGGTAATTCGAGGTAACTATGATCCTTTGGCGGGAAGTTGTGGTTTCATTCTAGAGAGGATGGAAGTCTGAGAGGATAAAGGGATTGTCGTTTAGAAATTATTCTTTCTCAGATAATAAATAGGAAAATGAGAATGGCAATTAGGGAAATTATGGATCCTATGGAAGATAATATATTTCATGTAGTATAGGCGTCTGGATAATCTGAGTATCGTCGAGGTATTCCTGCAAGTCCTAAGAAGTGTTGGGGGAAGAAAGTTAGATTTACTCCAATAAATATGGTAAGAAATTGGATTTTTAATCATTTTTGATTTATAGAGAGTCCTGAGAGGAGCGGGTATCAATGAATAAATCCTCCTATAATTGCAAATACGGCCCCTATAGAAAGGACATAGTGGAAGTGGGCTACGACGTAGTAGGTGTCGTGTATGGCAATATCGATTGATGAATTAGCTAGAACAACTCCTGTTAGTCCTCCGACTGTAAAAAGGAAAATAAATCCCAAGGCTCATAAGATGGCGGGGGAAAATGAGATAAATGAGCCATGAAGAGTTCCTAGTCAGCTAAAAATTTTAATTCCTGTGGGTACAGCAATAATTATAGTAGCGGCGGTAAAGTAAGCTCGTGTATCTACGTCTATACCTACTGTAAATATATGGTGGGCTCAAACTAAGAATCCAAGAATTCCAATAGCTAATATGGCATAAATTATGCCTAGGGTTCCAAATGCTTCTTTTTTTCCTCTCTCTTGTCTAATAATGTGAGAGATTATTCCGAACCCAGGGAGAATGAGGATATAAACTTCTGGGTGTCCGAAAAATCAGAAAAGGTGTTGGTAGAGAATAGGATCTCCTCCTCCTGCTGGGTCAAAGAATGTGGTGTTTAAATTTCGATCAGTGAGGAGCATAGTAATAGCTCCTGCAAGTACTGGGAGGGAGAGAAGGAGTAAGATAACTGTAATTAGAACTGATCATACAAAGAGAGGGATTCGATCAAATGTTATTCCTTGGGCTCGTATATTGATGACTGTAGTGATGAAATTGATGGCACCTAAAATAGATGATGCTCCAGCAAGGTGTAGAGAAAAGATTGTAAGGTCTACAGATCCACCACTATGGGAGATATTGGATGCTAGGGGAGGATAGACAGTTCATCCGGTTCCGGCTCCTCTTTCTACTAAAGATCTAGAAAGTAGTAAGCATAGTGAGGGGGGGAGAAGTCAAAATCTTATATTGTTTATTCGGGGGAATGCTATGTCTGGGGCTCCAAGTATAAGTGGTACTATTCAATTTCCGAACCCTCCGATTATGATTGGTATAACTATAAAGAAAATTATGATGAAGGCATGAGCTGTGACGATTACGTTGTAGATTTGATCATCTCCAATAAAGCTTCCAGGTTGTCCTAGTTCAGCTCGAATTAAGACTCTAAGGGCTGTTCCTAATATAGCTGACCACCCTCCGAAAATTAAATAAAGGGTTCCAATATCTTTGTGGTTGGTGGAGAATATTCAACGATAAATGAGATGACTGATAAAGGTGGTAGATTGTAAATCTATTTATGAAATAAAATTTCTCTTGTTAGATCTTATAGTTTATTTAAAATTTTAAATTGCAAGTTTAAAGAAGCCTAGTGTTAAGATTTGAGTAAAAAGTATCTCAATTGAGGCTTTGAAGGCTACTAGTTTCGTTAACTTAAAATCTTAGAAGAAGAAGATTTTTATAGAAACAGCAGTTCCAATAATTGAGAATAGAATAGAAAGGATTTCAGTAGTATTATTAGGGGATACAAGAGTTATTTGTTTTTTGTTTATATAATTTAATATAGTTCTTGAAAAAATTATTCGAATATAGAAGAAGATTCTGATTAGTGTAAAGAGAATAATAAAAGTTGTTAAGAATATTCTGAAGGATGTGGCTTTGTTAATCACTATTCATTTAGGAAAAAATCCGAGGAGGGGAGGGAGACCTCCTAGGGATAGAAGGAGTAGAGAGCAGTTAAATTTTTGGTAGTTTGTTTTTTTAAAGAAGAGATTTCTTAGATGGAAAATTTTGTTTTTTAGTATAAAAAGTATAAAAGAGATAGAGATAAGGGAGTAGATTAGGAAATATGAAGTTCAAATTTTTATTCTAAGGTGAATTCTTAGTAGTATTCATCTTATGTGGTTGATAGATGAATATGCTATAATTTTCCGTATAAGGGTTTGGTTGAGGCCACCAATTCTTCCAAAAAATGAAGATAATAAAATAGAGAGAATTACTGCAGATGAGAGGGGTATATAACTTAAAAAAATTATGGGGGCTAATTTTTGTCAAGTTATTAATGTCATGCAGTTAAGTCATCTTATTCCTTCTGCAGTTCCTGGGAATCAAAAATGGAGGGGGGCGGCTCCTATTTTTAAAATAGCTGCTAGGGAGAGTAGAAGAATATAGGAGGTTTGTAAAAACGATGGGGGGGAAAGAGGATAATTCTTGAGTAATAAACTGACGGCTGAAAAAAGAATAAGTGTAGATCCTGAGGCTTGAACTACAAAATATTTTAGTGAGGCTTCTGTTGACCGTTGATTATTGTTTTCAAGAATGATAGGGATAAAGGATATGAGATTAATTTCTAGACCTAGTCATATGATAAATCATGAGGGGGAAGATAGAGTTAATATGGATCCTAGAATTAGAGTTAAGAAGAAAAGGGCTTTAAATGGTTGAATTATCATTGGAAAAGAGAATTGTTTCTATAAATGAGGTATGAACCCATTAGCTTAGTTTAGCTTACTTTTCTACCTTTTGGTGTAAAGACACGATAGATTTTGATTCTTTAGGAGAAGGTTAAATCCTTTATTGGTAATGATGACAAACTGGTTTGTATGTTTTATTATATCATAATAATCCTTTTTTCGGGCACATCATT